ATAGCACCAATATCAATCCTTTTTATTCCAAGTCGAAGATTCAATCACTTACTCAAGACCAAGAAACTATCGGTATGGGTACCTTGTTGAATCGAAATAAAGAATGCCAATCTTTGAGAATTTTGTCATCATCCAATTGTTCTCAAATTGGTCCATTTAATGGTTCGAAATATAAGAATGTGACAAAAGAATCGGAGAACATAATTCCAATTATGGATTTTCTGGGTTCTCTAGGTACTATTGTACCTAAAATAGCGAATTTTTATTCATCTTACCATTTAATAACTCATAATCAGATCTTGTTAAAGAGATTTTTGCTACTTGACAATTCTAAACAGACTTTCCAAGTACTTAAATACGGTTTAATAGATGAAAATAGTAGGATTTATAGTTCCGATCCATGCAGTAACATCATCTTGAATCCATTCCGTTTGAATTGGTGCTTTCTCCGTCACAATTATTGTGAAGAGACATCCACAATAATTAGCCTTGGACAATTTTTTTGTGAAAATGTATGTCTATTCAAATATGGACCGAACATAAACATAAAAAAATCTGGTCAAATTATAATCGTTCACGTTGATTCCTTAGTAATAAGATCAGCAAAGCCCTATTTGGTCACTCTGGGAGCAACTGTTCATGGTCATTATGGGAAAATACTTTATGAAGGAGATAGATTAGTTACATTTATATATGAAAGATCGAGATCTGGTGACATAACGCAGGGTCTTCCAAAAGTGGAACAAGTCTTAGAAGTGCGTTCGATTGATTCCATATCGATGAACCTCGAAAAGAGAGTTAATAGTTGGAACGAATGTATATCAAGAATTCTTGGAAGACCCTGGGGATTCATGATTGGATCTGAGCTAACCATAGCCCAAAGTCGTATCTCTTTGGTTAATAGGATTCAAAAGGTTTATCGATCCCAGGGGGTACAGATACATAATAGACATATAGAAATTATTGTACGTCAAGTAACATCAAGAGTGTTGGTTTCAGAAGATGGAATGTCTAATGTTTTTTCACCTGGAGAATTAATCGGATTATTGCGAGCAGAACGCGCGGGACGTGCTTTAGACGAAGCGATTTGTTATCGGGCAATCTTATTGGGAATAACGAGGGCATCTCTGAATACTCAAAGTTTCATATCCGAAGCGAGTTTTCAAGAAACTACTCGGGTTTTAGCAAAAGCTGCTCTACGAGGGCGTATTGATTGGTTGAAAGGACTGAAAGAGAACGTTGTTCTGGGGGGGATTATACCTGTTGGTACCGGATTCCAAAAATTAGTGCACCGTTCAAGACAAGACAAGAACATTCATTTGGAAATTAAAAAGAATAATCTATTCGACTTAGAGATGAGAGATATTTTGTTACACCATAGAGAATTATTTTGTTCTTGCATCCAAGACAATTAATTTATATGAGACATCAAAACAATCATTTACGAATTCCTAAGGGTTGATTCATTTTTTATTTTTTTTTTTTTACCCTTTTTTTAATTTCACTATTTATTTTATTTTATCTGGTCCGATCATTGATTTGGTAAAAAAAAAATAAGTAATAAAAAGAAATTAATGTAATGGTTTGAACCGCGTATCGACGGTCAATCCCCGTTAGAAGGTTCCCTCGGAACAATCATTATTTTTTTTAGGGTATCTCGTCTCTTTGCAAAAAACAAAGAGGGAATGTGGGGGAAAGTGAAAAGAAGATATTGGAACATCAATTTGCCGGAGATGATGGAAGCAGGAGTTCATTTTGGTCATGGTACTAAGAAATGGAATCCTAGAATGGCCCCTTACATCTCCGCAAAACGTAAAGGAATTCATATTACAAATCTTACTATAACTGCTCGTTTTTTATCAGAAGCCTGTAATTTAGTTTTTGATGCAGCAAGTAGAGGAAAAAGCTTTTTAATCGTTGGTACCAAAAATAAAGCAGCGGATTCAGTAGCATCGGCCGCAATAAAGGCTCGGTGTCATTATGTTAATAAAAAATGGCTTGGTGGTATGTTAACGAATTGGTCCACTACGGAAACGAGACTTCATAAGTTCAGGGACTTAAGAGCAGAACAAAACATGGGGAAACTGAACCGTCTCCCCAAAAGAGATGCAGCGATGTTGAAGAGAAAATTATCTGCCCTGCAATCATATCTGGGTGGGATCAAATATATGAGGGGTTTGCCTGATATTGTAATCATCGTTGATCAGGAAAAAGAATATATGGCTCTTCAAGAATGTGCCATTTTGGGGATTCCGACAATTTGTTTAATCGATACAAATTGTAACCCAGATCTTGCAGATATTTCGATTCCAGCCAACGATGATGCTATAGCTTCAATCCGATTGATTCTTAACAAATTAGTATTTGCAATTTGCGAGGGTCGTTATAGCTATATAGGAAATCGTTGATTATTATTAAAAATAAAAAATAAGCAAATTGCTTAATTATTTGATTTGGGAATTCCATAGATTTATTGGATCGGTTACTATTCCTGAACTTTTTAAAAGAGATAAATAAAAAAAAGTACTTGGGATATTGATCTTATGTGATTACTTGTAAATAATCGATTTATTATTAAAGTAGGTGAGTTCATAAAGAGATGGTTGAATCAAAATAATTCTTTTTTTTGAAGTTCGATTTCTATCAGAGGACAATATGAATGTTATACCGTGTTCCATTAAAACACTCAAAGGATTGTATGATATATCGGGTGTAGAAGTAGGCCAACATTTATATTGGCAAATAGGGGCTTTACAAATACATGCCCAAGTACTTATCACTTCTTGGGTCGTAATTGCTATCTTATTAGGCTCAGTCATCATAGCTGTTCGGAATCCACAAACCATTCCGAGCGGTGGTCAGAATTTCTTCGAATATGTCCTTGAATTTATTCGAGATTTGAGCAAAACCCAAATTGGAGAAGAATATGGTCCTTGGGTTCCCTTTATTGGAACTATGTTCCTATTTATTTTTGTTTCTAACTGGTCAGGTGCTCTTTTACCTTGGAAAATCATACAGTTACCTCACGGGGAGTTAGCTGCGCCCACGAATGATATAAATACTACTGTTGCTTTAGCTTTACCCACGTCAGTAGCATATTTTTATGCAGGTCTTACCAAAAAAGGATTGGGTTATTTCAAAAAATACATTCAACCAACTCCAATTCTTTTACCAATAAATATCCTAGAAGATTTCACAAAACCCTTATCTCTTAGTTTTCGACTTTTCGGGAATATATTGGCTGATGAATTAGTAGTTGTTGTTCTTGTTTCTTTAGTACCTTCATTAGTTCCTATACCCGTTATGTTTCTTGGCTTATTTACAAGTGGTATTCAAGCTCTTATTTTTGCAACTTTGGCTGCGGCTTATATAGGTGAATCCATGGAAGGTCATCATTAACTAGTCTTCAAAATCGTTTTTTTTTTCTTTTAAACTGATTCCAATTCATGCATGGCTCAAGAGAATCCAATCGGTTGGGGAACATAATAGATACTGATACAAATATATATCATAGTATATTTGGTCTAAAATCAATCGTACGAGGAAAGATGGACTATATTACGGAATCGAAAAAAGGATGACTTAGGGAGGTCAAATTAGATATATGTAATGTTTATAAGTCCAGTCCATGTGTATCTTTCAAAAATGATTCTAGAATACCATTCAATATGAAATGCGGACAGGATAGTACACGTTATGGAGGAAACAAATGTATATGTGATATTAGATATTCATTAGTTATATAGGATTATCCCTATAGATTATTCCTATCTAAAATCTATTTTATTTACAATTTACAGTCCACTGTATTTATATGTAGATGGATTTCAATACTATTTTCTTCTCTTTCGTCTGCGACTATTATGCATGGATTGAATGAAAAAACAAAACAGATGAATTCGGGAATGGAATAGAGTAAAGAACAAAGAATTGATGAAAGAATGGTTCGAAAGAAATGCAATAACTAGAGCTATGTGCACATCGATTTACAAAAACCCATTGTAGGTAGAAAGTAAAAAAAAAACAAGATATCGAAGTAGTTCTGACGATTCAGTTGATTCAATAAAATTTGTATTTTAATTCAGAATCTTGAGTTACTTCTCCACCCGATGGATCTTAGTGATAAAATATTAAGTAATAATCCATTGGTTGATTGTATCATTAACCATTTCTTTTTTTTTAGTGCGAGGAACTTACCCATGAATCCACTGATTTCTGCTGCTTCCGTTATTGCTGCTGGATTGGCTGTAGGGCTTGCTTCTATTGGACCTGGAGTTGGTCAAGGTACTGCTGCAGGTCAAGCCGTAGAAGGTATTGCGAGGCAACCAGAAGCAGAGGGTAAAATACGAGGTACTTTATTGCTTAGTCTAGCTTTTATGGAAGCTTTAACAATTTACGGGCTGGTCGTGGCATTGGCGCTTTTATTTGCGAATCCTTTTGTTTAATGTAATCCTAGAAATGTAAAAAAGTATCTTACATACCTTTTTTTATTTTATTTTTTAGAAAGCGTTTCAATTTCAATTCAATAAAGGAGATATTTCACAATTAACATGAAACCTAAAACCTAATCTAATAATATCTTATTGGAAACTTCAATAAAAAATAATAAAAAAAAGAAAGAAATCGATTACAAAAAGACAAGTGAGGTGATATAAAAAGAATTCTGGTTCTTTGTTAGTCCTATCTATATGAAGAGAGCATATGAAAAATGTAACCGATTCTTTTGTTTACTTGGTAGGGCACTATCCATTCGCTGGAAGTTTCGCATTTAATACCGATATTTTAGCAACAAATCCAATAAATCTGAGTATAGTGCTTGGTGTATTGATTTTTTTTGGAAAGGGAGTGTGTGCGAGTTGTTTATTTCAAGAATAGGTTGGATCCAACCGGCGGTACTTTGTTTCTGTTCTTTTATTTATTAATAGGAAATAGGATAAAAAATAGGAAAGAAAGATGTACGATCTAGACGAATTACTTCTGAATAAATGAAATTCAATAAT